ATCATAATCAATGGACCCAAAGTATTATGTGACTCTCATTAAGCAATTCGAATTACCTCTGAGAATCTATAATTGCTTCAAAAGAGCAGAGATGGATCTATTATTCGATCTTTTGATCGCGGATCCCGAAGACCTTCCCAGACTCGAAGATTTTGAAGATAGGTATCTAGAAGAGACCTACAGAAAAATAGGTGTTTTTAGTTGAAAGTACTTTCACGAAAACAAAAAAGGGTGGAAATATTATGTGGCTCTCATTGAGGAATTTGAAGAATTGGCCCCGAGAATCTATAATTGCCTCAGAAGAGCGAATAGAATAGGAAGATGTTATTCCCTTTACTCACAACTACGGAAAATCTTCTGAAAATCAAAGGTTTTCAGAAAGAGTAGATAGAGTATATAAGAGAGATCTACCTACATATAGGCATTTTAATTTTACCTGCACTTACTTTCAACAAAAGGAATCTTGAAATCCGATTCATTATTGTTCGAACTGGATATTGCTAGGCAAAAAACAAGCTCGTATTTTATCTTCAGTACCTTTTCTTAATCTTCTTGATTGCTCGTTTGAAAACTACGACTTTAGCTGTGTAACTGAATCATTTCCTTATATCTGAGAAGAACTTCCAGATTAATAGGAAGGAAGCTTAATCGGAATGAATCGGAACTTTTCTTCTATGATCGACCGATATAAACATCAACAACTTCGAATTGGATTAGTTTCTCCTCAACAAATAAGTGCTTGGGCCAATAGAATCCTACCTAATGGAGAGATAGTTGGAGAGGTGAAAAAACCCTCTACTTTTCATTACAAAACCTATAAACCAGAAAAAGATGGATTATTTTGTGAAAGAATTTTTGGGCCTATAAAAGATGGAATTTGTGCTTGTGGAAATTCTCGAGGAAGCGGAGATAAAAAAGAAAACCCTCTATTTTGTGAACAATGTGGAGTTGAATTTGTTAATTCTTGGAGACGAAGATATCAAATGGGCTACATCAAACTAGCATGTCCAGTAACCCATGTGTGGTATTTGAAACGTCTTCCTAGTTCGATTGCTAATCTTTTAGATAAACCTCTTAAAGAATTAGAGGGCCTGGTATACTGCGATGTGTGACTTGATCGAAATTCAGATTTGACAGATTCGGAATGAGAAACTGTCATCCCATTCAATCCAATTGGGATGCCCTGTACCTGACATGTCTCTTGGGAAGAGTAACATGAAACTCAGAATTATGAGTGTATTCAATACTCTCAAATAAAAAGGGGAATTGATCTATGGTCGATTTCGTAACAACTAAATAAGAATTGTTAGTTAGTTGTACCTCGTCAAATCTTTTGTGGAATTATTCCTTTCTTTTCGAAAGAAATTAGGTTTAAGTAAGCAAATAGCAACGCAACTATGTCATGGTTACAGGAGTCTATCCATCGCATATAGGCTTTAAGGGCATCATAAACCGTCGAGGTAAAGTTGGGACCTAAAAGATCGAATGGAACGATTCATAGACAAGTAAATCCCTTATGAATTCCAAGATACTGTCCTAATAAAATTAAGGGGATTCATCATTTAAAGGGAAGTAGACGACTCAAGAATTTCACATTTCCTTTACCTCGTAATTGAATAAAGAATTCAGAAACTCTAAATAAAAGGAAGAAGAAAATGAAATCTTACTTGGTTTTCACTGGGAACTTGAGTAAGGAGTAGATCTTTTGGGGTTTTATAGAAGTTGAAAATGAGAACTCGCCTCTTTATCTTTATTTAGTGTATCTACTTGAGCCGGATGAAAGGAAACTTTCATGTCCGATTTTGAGGGGGAGATCCTATAGGGCCCTATCCCAATTTTTCTTTTGCTAGGCCCGTAGCTAAAAAACCGACTTTCTTACGATTACGAGGTACATTCGAATATGAAATCGAATCCTGTAAAGCCAGCATCCCACTTTTTTACGCGATTTAGAAGACTACCTAGAGAGGGCTTCTTTCGAACTCGAGAGATCTTTACTGGAGCAGGTGCGATTCGCGAACAACTAGCCGATCTAGATTTACGAAGTATTCTAGATTATTCATTGGTAGAATGGAAAGAATTAGAGGAAGAAGGGCCCACAGGGAAAAATCGAAAGATCAAAAAATTGGAAGAAGAAAGGCTTTTTGGTTAGACGCATGCAATTAGCTAAACATTTAATTCAAACAAATATAGAACCAGAATGGATGGTTTTGTGTCTATTACCAGTTCTTCCTCCCGAGTTAAGACCGATGATTCAACTAGATGGGGGTAAGCTAATGAGCTCGGATATTAATGAACTCTATCGAAGAGTTCTCTTTCGTAACAACCATCTTACGGATCTATTAAAATCCAGTCCATTTGTGCCAGTAGACCTCGTAAGGTGCCAGGAGCAATTGGTACAAGCAGCCGTGGATACACTTCTTGATAATGGAATCCGCGGACAACCAATCAGGGATGGTCATAATAAAGTTTACAAGTCGTTTTCAGATTTCATTCAAGGCAA